GGAGAATGGGAGGATATATGAAATTCCAATGACCGTTGGATATGATTCGATCAGGTCCTGAATAATCAAGAACCCCCCCCTTTTTACCGTAAGGATTCGAACTAAACAATTTGTGTCTCACTTGATCATTAGTCACGGAGAGGTCAGAAATAGATCTCCGTTCAACAGAATGAACATTCATTTGATCTTGATCCTTGTGGAGCGAAAAAGGCACTATACTGGATCTGCACAGAGCTCCTGATAATATCCATAAATGACTTGTTTTGGGTAAGAGATGAACATTACCATATTTATATTCAGGTGCATGGTACACATCGGTACTCCAGTGCATTTCTCCCTCTGAGTCAGAATAAATATGTTTTCGAACTTTCTCTTTAACTTTATTAAAATTGAAAGTGGATGTTCCAGCGCGAATCTCAGCAATCACTTGTTCTGATTCTACATATTGATCGTTTTGAACTAAAAGAAAACTTTTGGGTGGAATATTCACATTATGTAGAATATCGTGACTCTCAATAGTTACATACAGGTCTATATAACATAGAAAAGCAGGATGCCCATGACGTGTACGTGTGGGATGAACCAAATCCTCATTGAATTTGATTTTTCCCTTAAAAGGAGCTCGTACATGTTCTGCAGTACCACCTGTGAATACTCCACCGGTATGAAAAGTTCTTAATGTTAGTTGAGTCCCCGGTTCGCCGATTGATTGACCCGCAATAATACCTACTGCTTCTCCTAATTCGACCAGGTCGCCATGAGTGGGACTCTGACCATAACATAATCGACAGATCCAAGATATACTCCTGCAAAGAAAGGGGGTTCGAATATATATTGGTTGTGTTCGAAAGGTTATGAATCGAGTGACAAGTCCAACCCCAATATCTTTATTTTGAGCGGCAATGCAACGTGAGCCCATATATATATTGTATGCTAATACACGACCAATTAGTGTTTGGACCCAAATTCTTTCCGTCATCCCATTTCTAGGACTCACGGAAATGCCTCGGGTAGTGCCACAATCTGTTCTACGTACAACAATGTGTTGAACTACTTCAACAAGTCTACGCGTGAGGTATCCAGCATCTGATGTTCGTACAGCAGTATCCACAACTCCTTTGCGGGCTCCGTAGCAGGAAATGATATATTCCGTTAAAGAAAGTCCTTCGCGTAAATTGCTTTGAATCGGTAAATCAATCATTTGTCCTTGGGGATCCGACATTAATCCTCTCATACCTACTAATTGGTGTACCTGAGATGCATTTCCTCTAGCTCCCGAAAAGGACATTATATGGACTGAATTAGAAGGATCAGTCATCCTAAAATTAGGATGCATTTCTTGTCTCAAATATTCACTTGTAGCATACCATATCTCAATGGATTGGCGTAATTTTTCTACTGTGTGTACATTCCCATAATGATGGTGCTTTTCTAAAATGAAACTTTGTTGTTCAGCATCTTGGACTAGCCACCCCTTAGAAGGTACTGTTAAAAGATCATCAATTCCTAATGAAATGGATGTAGCAGTGGCTTGCTGGAAACCCAGAGTCTTTACTTGATCCAGGGTGTGCGATGTATATGCCATTCCGAAGTGATCTATTAATCTGCTAATAAGTCGTTTCATGGCAGACCCATCTATCGCTTTATTGTAAAAGAACAGATCAGCCCATTCTGCCATAAGTACTTCTCTATTCCGCTGAGTAGGATTCGCCAATGGGTTTGAGTCAGTGATTCGAAGACCTCCTTTACTGGATCTCGATTCATGTAGAAATTAAGGAATTATGATTCCAGTTGAACCGGAGAGATCCAAATTCCCGCGGTATTACATAATTCCTTAGCTTAGGTACCGTATGAGTAGGCCTGACAAAACCCCTGTATGGCTTCTTCTATTTCTCGAGAAAAAGAAATATGACCAACAGTGGTTCGGGTGTATATACAAAGGGTTTGTTTTTTTATACGTCTTACTATTAGATAGTGCCCATAAATTTCATGATAGGTACCCAAAGATTCATATTGAACTTCGACAGGAACTTCTCTTGAGGCAATGACACGTTGATCTAGTCGCCACCGAAGCCACAAAGGACTATCTAAATTGATTCGTTTCTGCTGATAAACTATAAGTACATCATAGGAACTACAAAAATAGGGCTCTTTCTCTTTCGTAGTATATTTATACTTATAATCATTAACTGTTTCATTTTGATAGTTTATGCGATTCCATGGATTATACCTATTTGCACAAATACCTCGACGATTCCCGATCGTTAATACATAGAGTCCAATAAGCATATCTTGGGTTGGTACCGAAATGGGATCTCCAATAGCCGGAGAAAAGAGATTCATATGAGAAAACATAAGTAAACGAGCCTCCGCTTGCGCTTCCAAAGATAAAGGTACATGAACAGCCATTTGATCCCCATCAAAGTCTGCATTGAATCCTTTACGAACTAATGGATGTAAACAAATAGCACGTCCACCCCCTAAAATGGGCTGGAACGCC